TCATATTGAAGGGGTTTAGCTATTTTATTTAATTTGAAGAAAAACCTTACGTCTCATATCTTTTTGAATTTTCAACGATACATTTCATTTTGAATCACAAAAAGAGCCCTTCTTTCCTATCTCTTATTCTCTATCCATTAAACTAAAATGGGGTAGCCCAATTATTAGGATCTCTTAATTCTAAACAATAGGGAGGTTATTACATTCAATTAATGGAAGTAAGTCTCTTAAGACTGGGTTAGGGTAAACTAAAAAATTAGGAGCAAGGGCCTAATCTGGACTTGTTTGTCTTTGTCCCTAGATAGTCCCCCTCCCCAAAGGGGATCCTTTTTTGTTCTGATTCAGCATTCCCAGAGAATCTGGGGGTAGAAAGTTCTTAATTAGTAACGGGAGGTATTCATTTAAATATCTGTGTCTGCCCCCATCTTATCTTATTAACAACGAATCAAGTTACATACGTAACGGATGTGTGTGTGTTTTTTTTTTTTACTTTTTAGATATTTATTTCTTGTTTGGCTCTAATGAATAATTGTAAATCTATGTAACGATTGAGACAGGGGAATTCATAGATTTTAGTCACTTTACTTTATGCCAAGATTGCATAAGGATTACTTAATCCCGGGTTAAACAAAAAAATACATATAAAATGATGAAATGCTTAGCTTAACATAATATGTATGTATTGTTATCATCCGATTTCGTTCTTTTTCAGTGACAAAAGTATTTCGGTTTTTGTGAAAAAGAATTGTAATCCCTTAACTCTTGATATTGAAATAGTTCATTTTCTTTTTTTTTATGATCAAATTTTTAGTCTTTATTGTCAAACTTTATTCAAATAATGATAATGATGTCGAAATAGGAAACTTTTTATATTACAAAAAATTTTAATGATTGCTTATGAGTTGAATCTTTGGTATTCAAATAAGTGGGAAATGGGCCATATTGAGTCCAGAGTAAAAAAGAATTCATTTATTCGTATTCTTTCTATATTTCTATTAGGTTTAAAAAAAAGTAAAGTATTGCATTCATACAATAACATACAATAATAGGTGGGGTCTTGCTAAGATTGCTTCAGAAAACTTTTTGCCGTCTTTGTATAGAAGAAAAAAGGGTATAGATTAATATGCTTATGTATCGACGGAACCAATGACTATTCATGATTCCATAATTGAATCAATTCCATACGGGTTCCAAATTAGAGGAATGTTATGTTATGGTAAAACTTCGTTTGAAACGATGTGGTAGAAAGCAACGTGCGACTTGAAGGACACGATCCGGTGTGGATTTTTATTCTTACATCCGCCATCTTTTCTAAGACTGAAGGTGCTCTTGGCCCGACATCTGTTCTGTTTCACTAGAATCCCTCTTTTTGTTAGGTTGTAATGAATATAGTACATGATGGAGCTCGGGTAGAAAGTATGGATTCATCTTTCAGGGGGCAAGAATCTAGGGTTAATACCAATCAATAAATTGGAACAACTTCGTAAGTATATCATCAATATAGAAATCGAAAGGATCCGATTCGGTCAAGTTTTCAATTCAAAAGGAAAATTTGTTGGAATTGAGAAAACTCTTTCGATAAAAAGTGTATCGCGCGGGAATCGGCCGTTTGTATGATTCTTTGATAGAAAGAAATCACAAAAGGGGTATGTTGCTGCCATTTTGGAAGGATTAATAAGCACCGAAGTAATGTCTAAACCCACTGATTTAAAACAAAGAAAAGGGATCCCAGAACAAGGAAACGCCCTTTTTTCAATTGTCTCAATAACTGGATCATAATAAAGAATCCAAATATATTTTAAATGAGACAAACAAAAAGGGGGGGTTAAAGACCATTCAAAAAATGAAATAAATTGCCTAAAGATTTTTTTCTTTTAAGCTATTTGAGAATTATCCAACTTGAGTTATGGGTATAAATGATTTTTTCTTTTTTCAGGAAGGACGAAGAAAAAAATGAGTTAAATCCCAGTCTAATTTATTTTATCAACTCCTTTGACATTCATTAGAATTCTATACGTAGACAAAACTCCAAATCATTTTTTCTCGAGCCGTACGAGGAGAAAACTTCCTATACGTTTCTAGGGGGGGTCTTGTTCATTTACTTAGATCTATCCCAATGAGCCGTCTATCGAATCGTTGCAATTGATGTTCGATCCCGAAGAGAAGGAAGAGATCTTCGGAACGTGGGTTTTTATGATCCGATAAAGAATCAAAGTTATTTAAACGTTCCTGCTATTCTATATTTCCTTGAAAGGGGTGCTCAGCCTACAGGAACTGTTCGGGATATTTTAAAAAAGGCGGAGGTTTTTAAGTAGCTTGGTCCTAATCAAATAAAATTCAATTAAGGAAATAAAGAAATAGAAAGGGGTAGTAATTCTTATATAATTTTTTGTATAACTTTTATATATTCTTTTTTTTTCTCCCTTTTTGGGTTCTACTCGTATCTATTTTTCATTGCTTCTATAAAATCTCATGTTCTATAACGACAAAACCCGAGTTG